AGAAAGATTAATTGAATCATCAAAAATTTGGAGCGTGAAGTGCAATTAGATCCATTTTTGGGGAAATTTAGATTACTATTATAATTATAAAAATTTATGGTTAGCTTAGTGGAACTAAAAAACTTAAGTATCCAGGCTCCGTTTAGAAAAAGCCCAATTGGAAATAGATCTATGATTACTATTTGTATCATAAACGATTTCTTTTTGTAAAGAGAAGCCATCTCAAACTCTTAATCAATCGAGTAATATTAATATGCATGAATACATCAAATTTTTGGCGGAAGGCATAAAAATTGAAAAAGGGGGGAAGTCATAACAAAAAGAAGTGGTAATGGAATCATTTGTCCTATATGTACAAATCAAAATCGGGCGTATCTTTACCCGGAGTAGAGCATAAACCTAAAAAGATTAACAGGGCCCATTCAGGAACAAGAAAACGACATTGTGATTTGGATTAGATCTCGATGAAACAATATATCAATAAGAAGTTAATTCGATAAGTTTAGTGACTTCTTTTTTTTCTTTTCTATTATTTTTCTATTACAAGAATATTATACGAAAAGGAGCAAAAACCTGTCTTTTTTGAAAAATCGAAGAAAAGTCCTTTCGTTAGAAGTCAGAAAGAGCCTTCTACGAATATAAAAAAAGAAAGAGGATTGGAATCTGCACATTGATTCTTTTTTTTTGCAATTTTTTGTTGAACCGTATGCACCAAAAGGCGCCTGTACGGTTCGTAAGGGATATAATTTTACCCTAATCAACCGACTTTATCGAGAAAGATTACTTTTTTTAGGACAAGAGGTTGATAGCGAGATCTCGAACCAACTTATTGGTCTTATGGTATATCTCAGTATAGAGAATGATACCAAAGATCTCTATTTGTTTATAAACTCTCCCGGCGGATGGGTTATCCCTGGAGTGGCTATTTATGATACAATGCAATTTGTGCGACCAGATGTACAGACAATATGCATGGGATTAGCCGCTTCAATGGGATCTTTTATCTTGGCCGGAGGAGAAATTACCAAACGTCTAGCATTCCCTCACGCTCGGCGCCAATGAGGTTTTTATTTGAGAGAAAAAAATAAGACTATGCCTTCGCCATATGAATATTAAGTAATAATAGCATGGCACTTTGAATTCGATATCAAAATTTTTATTGTTTTTTCAAAACATTTGATTATGTATCGAGAGAGTAGTATGAGATAAAAGGTATTTCCTGTTTTTTATATTGGAGATTCCAGTTCAGCGTCACAAACTTTTTTATTTTCACACCGGGGGCTTAGTTGTATTCTGAAAGAGTTCGAAAAAAAAAAAAAGATTATTTTTTTCCTTAATTTTACAAAAAGCAACTTTGGGATTGCTGAAACACAGACAAACCAAATAATATTAATAATAAATATATATAAAGCAACGGAACCATCATAGTATTTTTGAACTCCTACGAAAGGAAGGGTGGTAATTTGATCATTTACCGATCTGGGTTTGACAGATCCTATTTTTTTCTTTGATGGAAGGTAAAGGTCAATTTTATTATAGAGCCGTATGCAATGCATAAAAGATGCCCGTACGGTTGTGGTTGTTCAATTCTATCTTTTTTTTTTTTCTTTTTATTCTTTTCTATTCATCATGCAAAATAGAGGAACCCCTCTTTTGTTATACCATCAGGGTAATGATTCATCAACCTGCTAGTTCTTTTTATGAGGCACAAACGGGAGAATTTATCCTGGAAGCGGAAGAGCTGCTAAAACTGCGTGAAACCCTCACAAGGGTTTATGTACAAAGAACGGACAAACCCTTATGGGTTGTCTCGGAAGACATGGAAAGAGATGTTTTTATGTCAGCAACAGAAGCCCAAGCTTATGGAATTGTTGATGTTGTAGCGGTGGTTGAGTGAAAAGCCCAGATTTTTTTCGCGCAAATTCTCGAGTTCCTATTTTATATTTTTGCTGAATTTACTATTTACTATAAAATTAAATAGAAGTAATTAAAAATTATCAGGTTAGGATCGATCTAAACCAGCCCATTATTTATATGATTCAACATGCCAACTATTAAACAACTTATTAGAAATACAAGACAGCCAATCAGAAATGTCACAAAATCCCCCGCGCTTCGGGGATGCCCTCAGCGTCGAGGAACATGTACTAGGGTGTATGTGCGACTCGTTCAGATCATGAGCTGGGATAAAAGAAAGAAAACCTTTTCTAGTATCAATGATCAGTACCGGGGAATAGGATAGAATAGAAAAAGAAGTCCGTTCAATTCAGTATAAAAAAAATAATCTATCCATTCATTCTATTGTGTATGAAATTTATGGTTTCCATTGGTGCAAATCCAATCACCTCAATTTAAGATGAGAAGCAATTCTCCATTGGTAGCAAATGGTTATCCATTAAGCGGAGAAAATCCTACTTAAAAATAAAAACATAAAACTTAGGCCCTCTTGCAAGAACGGACTAACAGGGTTAGCTACCCAGCCAACTTTCATAATTAAATACCGTTACTGTGTAAGTAGATCTAATCGTGAAAGACCTATTACTGGATAATTCATGGGTAGAGCCAAAGAATGTGAACTATACAAGTTACCAATAACATTGATTAAATGAAGTAAAGGCTCCGGTGTATAGAGAAAACCTCACCGTTTAAGAAGTAACCATATAAACGAAGGAAGCCACTATTTCTTTATCCATTTATATTTTTTATTTATTATATTTTGATACCTAGTAAAATGAAATTTCTTATTTCGAAGTGAAATGTCTAGAAAAAAGAAAAATAGCGGTCGGGAAGGTTATAGTAGCCAAAGTCATTGGAATTTTTAGTTTATATATTGGAAAAAAGCTTTGTTATTAATAGACTAGGAAAGGGAAAAAGAATAACTGAAAGAAAGGAAATCTATTAGTTATTCGTCAAAGTTTCATTTATTCAATGACCAGAATTAGACGGGGAAATATAGCTCGGAGACGTAGAACAAAAATTCGTTTATTTGCATCAAGCTTTCGAGGGGCTCATTCAAGACTTACTCGAACAATTACTCAACAGAAAATAAGAGCTTTGGTTTCGTCGCATCGGGATAGGGATAAGCAAAAGAGAAATTTTCGCCGTTTGTGGATCACTCGAATAAACGCAGTAATTCGTGAAATAGGGGTATCTTATAGTTATAGTAGATTAATACACGACCTATATAAGAAACAGGTGCTTCTTAATCGTAAAATACTTGCACAAATAGCTATATCAAATAAAAATTGTCTTTATATGATTTCCAATGAGATCATAAAAGAAGTAGATTGGAAAGAATCCACCGGAATAATTTAAACGGAGTTCCCCGGAGAATGAACTCCGGGAGGGTAAAGTCAAAATAAATATGATAAAAAAATAGTAAAACTGAATGAACACACTCAAAAAAAATCTTTATTCTTCCCCGATTCTTTTTTTTCTTACGACACGATAATTCAATCTATATTTTTCATATTTTTCGAACAAAACATCAATCTGCGTTTGAGTTCGGATTTTACTTTTTTTTAGTCAAGTGAAGAAAGAGTAAGCCTATTTATTTCTGGCTCGAAGACCCGCAGTTCTGGTGGTCGACTCGGTTCTTTCAAACTGTTTCTCATTATTAAGAAAAGGTAACAAAGATAAAATACGAGCTTGTTTTATAGCAATAGTAATTAATCGTTGTTGTTTCAAGGTCAATCTATTCACCCGTCTAGATAATATTTTTCCTTGTTCGCTAATAAATCGACTAATTAAACTCATGTTTCTATAATCAATTCGATCCCCCGATTGAATCGGGGGCAAACGCCTACGAAAAGATCGCTTGGATTTAAGAAAAGGCCGCTTGGATTTATCCATGGTTTGTTTAGTTTATTCCTTATCCCGAAAATCCTATTTCGGTCGGATCTAAAATGAATTAGAATAAATAGGATTTGGTTTGTTTATATTTAATTATGTTATATATAGAATATTTAACTATGTTCTATATAGAATGTCATTTTTACCCTTCCTTGGAAGGGTTACATACATGTGCTCGATTCGATCTATTTCTTTATCTCCCCATGAATCATATGTTTGTAACAAAATGGACAGAATTTTCTCAATTCCAATCGATTAGGCGTGTTGTGACGATTCTTTTCAGTAATATATCTGGAAATACCCGTTGATACCTTATTACCACCGTTTCGAACACAACCGGTACATTCCAAAATAACCGTTATTCGGACATCTTTTCCCTTGGCCATGAACCCCCCTTGGATTTTTGATTTACTCAACTCTTCTATTTTCGATCCGAAACGAAGAAGAAGGAAGGAAGGATAAATAGAAGTTATTAACTTGAAATCCAATTATGAAAACTTTCGCTGCAATCAATATACTAAAAAAATTTCTAAACTTTATTTCAAATTCAAATCACAGTATTTCATTTACATTTAAGTACCTTGTTTGTATAAGAGTCTTGTCGTAGATCTAGGCCCCACCCTGTTTATTCTACCCCCATCCCTAGTTAATTTTTGAATTGAATAATTTATTTAATTCAAACTTGAACCCAAGTCTCGAAGCTGTTGAATACACCTTTTCTTTTTTTCTCTTTCCTCCCTCTTATTCTAAAAGGAAAAGGGGAAAAAAGAGAAAAAGGGGGCAAAGGATTCACAAATATTTAATTGTATCTCGAATCTCCGTTATTTGGTACCGTATCAATAACTAGAATCAAAAAAAGGGGAATGTCAATGCATCTGGGAAAAAACGATTAATCTCTATCAATAGACCTGCTAAAGACCCGAACCATAGAGTACTTAATACCGGTGCCACGGAAAGATATGTTTTTAGATCTCGCATTGAAAAATCTCCTTCCTTCTTTTATTGTAATCTAAAATGGTAATACATAAATGATCAGATGCATATGCAGTTAAGAACCTTGTACACGGAATCCCTAATTAAAATTGAAATGTACAACTATCCAGTAAATAAAATTTTTTCTTAAAACATAAAAAAACGTTCCTCTCTTC